TATCAAATATGAAATACGTATGAACAAAGGAAGAAAGATTATACTCATTCATAAATTGGAATGTATAACAAACCGATACAAATGCAAAAGAATTAATAAATGCCACTTAGCCTTATGGCGTTTTGTTTTTGTATAGAATATCAAAAAAAAAAAAGAATTCAATTTGTACCATTATTATGATATTACATATTCCAATCTGATTGGATACCAGAAAAATGAAATGGATTCATGATTTGATCTATTCGCGTAGATAAAGACATAATAATCAGAAAAAAAAAAAAAAAAATAAAGTTGATTTATTTAGCACTTAATTTTTTTCGTGGATTCCCTCGTTCAAAAAATGATTCGCAAAGAAGAGAGATATTTGTAAAAGAAGAGAGATATTTGTACCTATATTTTTTGAATATGATTGAAGTGCGTAAGAAAAGAGGGTTTGTAGTTATTAAACATGTGCAGATAGAGTTATCTATATATGTCCTTCTTCCTTTATTTTTATTGCATTATAGCTCCATTGGGGACAGCACATGCCGTGCTCTATCAAAAATTCTATGAAAATTGAAACACGATAATTTCTTGCTAATTCCTTACGGGTAGCATATCTAGATAAAATACCCCAGTAGATAACAACACTTATGTTCTGTGGTTTACATATACTCATAATTGCTGTTATAATTTATAGCGGTTATAATTTATAATTGAAATAAAGAAATTGAAATAAAGAAAGGTTTTTTATTGAAAAAAAAATCAATACTGATTAGTATTGTATTCATTTTCGTTCTCTTATATCATTTATCATTAGAGAAAAAACAAGTGGAGATTCAAATACAAGAATCGTTCATAAATTTATAGTCAATTTACAGTCAATAGTTAATGGTTCCAATTTGTACTGAATTTTGGCTTTTATAACTGAAAATCCACATTTACATTTGCTTTTTCAATAGACAAGAAAGGGAAAGTTTTTAGATATTGTGTGTTTTGAAATACAATACAACCAATCGAAGGGATGGATCCAATCCAAATCCAAAAAGGAGGGATTTCTTTTAGGCAAGGAATTAAAGAAAAAGGAATTCAAAGATGGAAAGTACAAAGTACAATAAAAAAAAAAAAGAGGAAAGAGGGAATATTCTCATTTGTATCGTTTTGGCGGCATGGCCGAGCGGTAAGGCGGGGGACTGCAAATCCCCTTTTCCCCAGTTCAAATCCGGGTGTCGCCTGATCAACATCAACAAAAAACTCAAGAGGCCCTATTCTGTTTTGCTGATATAACTCGCCGAATTTTCCCCAGCAAAAGCAAGTTTAGGAATAGGAAAAGGACTATTGATACTTTCTTGATTTTCTTGATTTTAAACCTCTGGGGGGGTCTGTTTTCTAAAGTGTTGTAAATCCTTACGTCTAGGGTTCAAGGAAAAATTAGAGTAGTGGAAGGAAAAGAGTAGTGGAACGAAATCGGTAAATCTTGATATGTTAGCCCCCCCACTACTAATGTAGTGTCTACCGGTTGAGTCTTGAATTAAATTGGATGGATAATTGGCTTTTACTTAATGAGAAACAACAAAAGAAAGAATAAGTCTTATTATTGCTACCTATTAGTAACATTCTATTGCTTGAGACTTCCAAAAATGTCACATTTTTCTTGTGCTTAATGTTTACTAGAAATCATATAAGAACTTGTTATATTATAATTAATTATAAGCGGATTTATTGGAGTGTTTCATCAACGGTGTTGGGTCAGAATCCCTTTTTCTTTTTGACTATACGCCGGTAATTCCACTATTATTAGTGAACAATAATGGAATAATTCCTTCATATTACTTTCATATTCATAGAGATAGGGGACATAATTCACATGGATATAGTAAGTCTCGCTTGGGCTGCTTTAATGGTAGTCTTTACATTTTCCCTTTCACTCGTAGTATGGGGAAGAAGTGGACTCTAGAGGTATTACTAATTTAATTTTTAATTGGGTTGAGTTGAGTAATGTATTCTATGAATAATATAGATGAATAATACCTTTTCAATAAAAATCAAACAAATATTTCAATAATTCCCATGTTCGTATTTCGAAAGTAAAAGGGATACGGATGATAGGCAATTTATTACAAAAAAAAGAATTCTTCATAAATTATATAAATTATAAATTTTCTATTTCGATGAACCGACTCTTACCAGAGTTATATATGGACAATGAGGGACAAGGGACCCCTCCCCCCCCCTTTTTTTTATTTTCTTTATTTGCTTGTTTTTATTTCCCTCTTTACTGTTCAAAGGGAAAAGAAAGTAGTCAAAGGGAAAAGAAAGTAGTTCTTTTGTTTAAACTTGCCTTGGTCGAGTCACATATTGCGCACTTACCATTTGTTTTATTATTTTAGTATGCTATGCTTTATTGACTCATTTCATATCATGGCTCAAAGGTTAAAAATCGGTAAGGCATACCCCTTTCCGAAACGAAATACGAAGAAGTTACCATAGAATTCTTTGGATCATCTTTCAACTGCTCAATCAATTACTTCTTTGAAATCTTAAAAAAGGATTACTTGATTTGCTTTTTTTATTAATATATGCCTATGGCATCCAATTTTTCTTTCATGGATTTGATTCGTTTGATGTATACCGAAATTCATATTGAAAATAATCAGAAATCCAGGAATTAGAAAATCGTAAGACTTGCCTTTCAATTATTTTAGATTGATTGAAATCAACACAAATAAAAAGAAAATAGATCAAGCAAAGAAATAAAACTGAGATACTATGTACAATACATATATTTAATTGATATCGACATCTATGAAGATACATATTGTAGATTGATCTATATTAAGCTTGTACCTTTATCTTTATACATTACAATTTTATACATTACAATAATAGATAGTATGGTAGAAAGAAATATATGAATCTTTCCGCCATACTATCGGGTTTTATTTTATAGGATACTGCTGATTTTAGTCCATTCCATTCATTTTATTTAAGACGCGAAATTGGAATCCGTTTTTTTCTTAAATCCTTGATAAGAAGTCAAATTTCATTCAAATTAATCACCTTGACTGACTGTTTTTACGTATATTATAAGTAAAAAAGCGGTAGGAACTAGAATGAACAGCGCAGTAGCAATAAATGCGAGAATATTTACTTCCATAATTTTGATTTTATTGTTTTTTTTTTACTTCGCAATAACTCGGGATTTAATCCCATAGAGATGATAAATTTTTCGCTTGTAAATTCAATGCAATGAATTATATACATTTCAATGACATCGAATCGGATCAATATCATGAATAACAATATCTAAGCTATCAAATCGATTCACCGTCGAGAATTGAATAGTATAACATGGGAAGATCCTTTATCCACACCGAATACAAAATGGGATTCCTGATCTAATCAAAAGAATTCCTATATATTATTTTCCACTCTTTTTTTTCTATAATCTACTGCTAAATAAACCCAAACAAACAATAGAAAAAAATAATAATAATAAAATAAGAAGGATATCCTTGGGTTTGGGAATGAAATTCTGCCATTTGTATCCCCTTTCACAGAAAATGGAGGAATGAATTGATGTATTTGTATTTTTTTTATTGGATCCGGATCCGTCGGGACTGACGGGGCTCGAACCCGCAGCTTCCGCCTTGACAGGGCGGTGCTCTGACCAATTGAACTACAATCCCAGGGAAATAACGTAAAGTGTACAGCATACATATTCTTATGATTTCATTCAAGCCATTTTTCTATTTAGATTATTAGAGTAGAATCGCCGTGTTGTAACAATTGTAACAAAGAGAGTCGCGGGTGATATAGTATCCACATGGATATGCACTTTAGCAGGAGCGGCACGAATTACTAGTAACTAGTAATTCTTTCGTTATTGCCAAATCAATCGATAATCAAAATTGATCAATGAAAAAAGCTTTACTTTACTCTTTTCATTAAACTTTATCCTTAATGATCCTGATATGAATCTAAATTGTTAGCAAGGTCAGAATTTATGGGAACAAATGAAATAAATAGAAATAGACCAAAAAAAAATAGCGGTAGGGATGGATAGATCAGAAAATTGGACTTTTTTTTTATTCTTCCCTATTTGGCATTTCCGGAAAACAAAATGAAATGGGTTATATCATTTCATGGCGGATCAGCGAATTATTGGGCCGAGCTGGATTTGAACCAGCGTAGACATATTGCCAACGAATTTACAGTCCGTCCCCATTAACCGCTCGGGCATCGACCCAGGAAGAATCAATTCTAGGTTTATTGATAATCCACGATCAACTTCCTTTCGTAGTACCCTACCCCCAGGGGAAGTCGAATCCCCGCTGCCTCCTTGAAAGAGAGATGTCCTGAACCACTAGACGATGGGGGCATACTTGCCTGACCGCCATCATACTATGATCATAGTATGAACAGTTTTTTGAAATTGTCAATATAATGATATGACTAAATCCGAGAGCTTTTTCCATCTTTTTCCATCTTTTATGATATGATTTTATTTGTGATTTATACTCATGAATCACAAATAAAATCATATCATAAATTAAATCTATTAAAATTATATAAATCTATTATTATATAAATCGATTATAATTATTATATAGATATTATATAGATCTATTATATATATAATTATATATATATTAATATTAAATATATTAAATTATTAATAGATATTATAATTAATATTATTAATATTAAATAAAAATGAATAAATAAAAATATATACTAAATAAATAAAATAAATAAAAAAATCTAAAAATAATAATAATACGAAGTATAAGATCCTTTCGGGAAGTAATTGGTCTGACATAAACATAAAAAAGAGAGTTAAATAAAAAAGAGACTTCAACTTCACTTCATTTCTTCCACTTTCATTCATTGATTCACTCTAAGATGATAAGATGAGACGGGCCCATTTCTATCTCACACTAAGCGAAGAAATTAACAAAAAGTCAATCTGGAATTTGATTTTTGTAAGAGGGATCAACAAGTTATCGAAAATTGTGTGT